GCTCAAGGACCCACAGGTTTAGGTAAATATCTAATGCGTTCCCCCACGGGAGAAGTCATTTTTGGGGGAGAAACTATGCGCTTTTGGGATCTGCGTGCTCCTTGGTTAGAACCCTTAAGGGGTCCAAATGGTTTGGACTTGAGTAGGTTGAAAAAAGATATACAACCTTGGCAAGAACGTCGGTCTGCGGAATATATGACTCACGCTCCTTTAGGTTCTTTAAATTCTGTAGGTGGTGTAGCTACCGAGATCAATGCAGTTAATTATGTCTCTCCGAGATCTTGGTTAGCTACCTCTCATTTTGTTCTGGGATTCTTCCTATTCGTGGGTCATTTATGGCACGCGGGAAGAGCTCGCGCAGCCGCAGCGGGATTTGAAAAGGGAATTGATCGTGATCTTGAGCCTGTTCTTTTCATGACTCCTCTTAACTGAGACGGGAGATCCAATGCTTCACGTCGGAATCGGTTTGATTCCGCCATACGTATTGAGGGAATCAGGTCATATTTAAAAAGTTTTTTGCTTTTCTTTCCTTTCAACTCATTTTTTTCTATCTAATACTTTTTTTCTGGCTCGGCTATTCCACCCAGCCGAGCCTTTTTATTCTTATTCATATTAAGAGTCTTCTTAACTTAAGAAGCCGGGAAAAACAAAAACCAATAAAGAACTCTTCATCCAGCAAAAGGAGAGAGAGGGATTCGAACCCTCGATAGTTCTTTTTTTCGAACTATGCCGGTTTTCAAGACCGGAGCTATCAACCCCTCAGCCATCTCTCCGAAAGATAATTTCTATTTTATTTTTATTCCACCGAATAGAACATAGTTGGTACCATCACTATCTATAGAAAGATATCGTGTGTGAATTATCTATCTGTATATATAGATGAGACGCAATCTAGCTTGCATATTTGTTTGTGAATGTGAAGTCAAAAAAATCACCCTTGAACCCATGCCCGAATAAAAGCGGCAAAAAACTTGGAGGAAATAAACCCTGTAGACTCAACGGATTCATGGTAAAATTCTTCTATGCTGCATTTTATTAATCCGATACGCTAGAGGGATCAAATGGTATAGTTCTTTTGTTGATACCTTGGAGGATTAGAAACATGACTATTGCTTTCCAATTGGCTGTTTTTGCATTAATTGCTACTTCGTTAATCTTACTGATTAGTGTACCCGTAGTTTTTGCTTCTCCTGATGGTTGGGTGAGTAACAAAAATCTTGTATTTTCGGGTACATCATTATGGATTGGATTAGTTTTTCTGGTGGGTATCCTTAATTCTCTTATTTCTTGAATCTATACGTTTCCAGATCCAAAGCGGACCCCTCCCACGAATTTCTTGGATTGTGAAACACATTGAAATTCAATACAATATCGATAAATCCCCCAAAAGCAAATAAAATAAAAATAATAACAGATAGAGGGAGGGGTCCGTTAAACTTGCGGATTCTGTAACTTGAAAAAGATAAATAGAACTTGAATGATGAATGAAATAAAAAAAAAAATTTAAACAATTTTAATATGAATTTGAATATTTTTTCATTTCTATATTTTTATTATATTTTTCTATTTTTATTTATATTATATAATATTTATATTATATAAATTTAAATATATCAATATTTAAATATCGAATTTTTTTAATATATAGAATTGTTTTAATGATTTTTTTATAATATTGAAAATTTATATAATTGTATAGTGTAATAAAATACAAAATTTTTGTATAATGTATACTGATTAATAATGTATATTAATGATATATAATTAAATATATATATTCTTTTTTTAGTATTTTTTTAATATTAAAATAATAATTAATAATAATATTGATTAATAATCATTTCTAATTTGAATTGGTTTTGTGTTGGAATTTGATAAAAAAATCCCCCTCACGAGAGTATCCGACCTAGCTCTAACCAAATATTATCCAGACTCTTCGTATCAAGAGTATCAAAAACAAAAAATGCGGATATAGTCGAATGGTAAAATTTCTCTTTGCCAAGGAGAAGACGCGGGTTCGATTCCCGCTATCCGCCCAGGCAATGTATTTAAGAGGATGGAGGATTTGTTCTAATTGACTGTATCGTTATAGTTCACTGTAATATAATAACTTCCGCCCTCAAAAAAGTGTTAAGTACTGGTGAAGTCTTACTTTTTTATTAAATAAATGTTGCGGGAATGGGATTTGAACCCATGACCTCAAGGTTATGAGCCTTGCGAGCTACCAAACTGCTCTATCCCGCGAGAAAAGAAACCAAATTAACGGAGATAAAAAAAGCGCCCCTCTTCCATATTCTGTACAAATAGAATAGCCTATTTATACCGAATTGTAAAGGGGCTTTCGAGGATCATAGAAATAAATAGAAATAGAAAGAGGAAGGGATATTTTAATCCTTACCAACTCGATCTTGTTGCCCCTGGCAACAAGCATGCATGAAACATTTCACGAAGTATATGCCCGGATAGCCCAAAGTACCGATAGTTACCTCTCGGTCTTCCG